GAGGCCAGAAGTTTGCTTCCTCCATATGTTCAGGCAAAGAACATCTAGAAGCTAGCTTTTGTCTTGTAAGCTACCATGCCTAATAATAATAATAATATAATAAAATTTTGCTTACCAAAGTGGTATTACTAAATAAAAGTAAATAAGCAACCAGTTCCGTTCCAAGTGACATGGCTTTTCACTATTCCTTATTCCTTTCCAGAGAAGCCCATCCAGCCCAGCGGATCCATTGTTTATGCGGCAGTGCGATGCTGCTGAAAAACGTAAGCCCTTAGGTATAGGTTGGGGAAAACTCCAAACAAAAAAGGGCCTTATTCTTCCTTATATTAAATATAAGTTTTAGAAAGGGGCATCCCTACCCCCTAAATTACAAGCTAGCGCGCAAAGGCTTTTCAGCCGTTGTTGCTTTTTTTTTGCAGGCTCGAAAATATCTCTTTCGCCTCTCCTCCCTGTCTCCATTCTGGTTGATTCGCTTCTTCCTTCGCGCAAGCGCTTGGTTCGCCCCTTTTGTGTTGCATTTTTTTGTGATCCCCCGCTTCAGTTTGCGTTTTTCGGATAGCCGGCCGGGATCCGACGTTGATTTCCTATTTATTTAAATGTCAGCTCCATGTTTTGGGCGGCCCATCTGGTTAGTTCAGCTATCACTGCTGGAAGCCCCTGCGGTTGTTCGGCTGCGTACTCCCCGTTTGCGTATCTCATCACACTCCCAAAGCATCTTTTTTTTTTCATATTTCTTCCGGTCGGCTTCGTGCAGATAGATGTTTGCCGGGGGAGATTGGTGCTCCTGAGGTATGCCCTTCCGGTGGGTTGTTATATTTTCTGTCTATTCCATCCAGTGCCCGCACTGCGTCAGAAAATCTTCGTCTTCGATCTCTCTTCGCAACGCAATAAAGAAGTCTAACAGTTTATCTCGGCATCTGTCTTTTAAGTCATTGATCTCATATCTATAAGCAGGGGGGTCTGCGTTCACTATTAAGCCTACGCCCGTCCATTCCTTTCAAGCTTTATCCCGCCCTTAGACTCGTTACGCTTAACGCCCACTTACTTAAAGACTCGTTGGCTCCGCGCTCTATTCGGTCGGAACCCGGTTTGAGAACCTTCTCTCATAGATTCCTTTCACCAAGTCATCGCCAGCAATCAGCTCTTATCCCTTGGTGTCAAAGGGCGAGTTCCTTTCTTGTCTTGCCCAAAAACTTGATTCTCATTGGAGAAATACTCTCCCGCGGCAAGGTTTTACACATAGGGCCAGCTGCTTTCTTTATCTCGCTTGCCGTTAGTCTGTCTAGCGCCTTTCTTTCGGTTGGGGTCCGTCCCGGGGCTTAGACCGCTTGGGTTCTATTTTTCTCGAAGGCAGTCAACGTGTCAGCCATTCCTCTCCCATTAGACTTGTAAATCCTTTGCTCTTTTTCTTTCTCTCCCTCTACTTTATTTGACAGGGGCGGATAATACCACTCTATCAATAACAAGAATACAGTAGCAATTCAGTTTAAAATGGTTTGAGCTTGGAAGCAACCTACTATCTATCGATAGGCTAAAACAGACTGCTATTGGCTGCTTTGCCTATCTATTCTATTATGGCCGGCTTGGAGACATCAGAGGAAGACCGTCATTTCTATCCGGGTACGATCATAGCTTCATTCATTCGTTAAACCTTGGGGTGGGGATAACCATTAGCATTGAGGTCAATCACCACACCACCCACCTCTATCCTATCATACGACATTACATGACGCGAGAGTGCATGGTCAACACACACCTACCTAAAGCGCCTACGTTCCGCTTGCAGCCAATACAAGCACAACCTAACTTGCACGAGATTCAACAACCGAAACTACAGGTAGTCCCGAGGGGACGGCATCCTCCTATAATAGTTAGCAGTACTGAACAAGCGAGTCATAGGTCGGGGGAAAGAAAACGTCTTAAAAAAAAAAGGACATCGCTCTAATCCTTGAGAACTTCCTTGATGATTTAGCAATTGAGAGACGGTTGCGACAAGTAAGAAAGTGGGCCACCCGGGAACTGGAAGATAAAAAGAGTTCCTTTTGGCTTATATAATAATCTTTTTATAAATAACTAAACTCTAACTGGGCAGACCTTTAATCACTTCTAGTGGACTATGCATAGGACTACCCACGGAGCGGTGAAAAGACAGATAGTATTCCTATTGATTCTAAGGGAGAACGAAGGACGGAGTGGAGGATGGAGGCGGATCGGTTGGAACGCGCTGAACGATGGCGTCCTAATGGCGTCACTGTCGTTGTCACTGCTGGAGGAGAGAAGCTGACCAGGAACTCCGGCGTGACGCGGAAGAGGAATGGAATTCCTGGTAGGATTCTTGCCGCTCGAGGAGCAGAGCCCTCTGGAGGTCGTCCAAAGCCCGAATCCGGTCTCGGGTATTTTGCATGTTGCCACCCGCTCCAGATTGATGGGCGAACGACGGGGATTGAACCCGCGCGTGGTGGATTCACAATCCACTGCCTTGATCCACTTGGCTACATCCGCCCCTACCCCCGCACTGGTTTTAGTCTCTATCTACGATCAGATTCTTTCTGAACCCCCCTATGACCGCTATCAAAGAGAAGCTTTTTCCTATACTATAACTATAGTAGTAGCAAGTCTATTTCTTGTTTTTTGGAATTAGGGGAAGCAAAGCTTCAAACAAAGAGGTTGGGCTGTTCACTTCATTGATTTGACTTCACTTGACTTAAGATTAAAGATAGGGGCCGGGCGGGCAGTGAAGGCTCGTTTAGTAGACAGCAAGCTCCGCTTTTTGAAGCGAGCCCCCATCAGAGAAAGCCATTGCACGCTAGCCTCTTGTATAGGGTTCCCTGCGCACCCCTAAACTACAAGCTAGCTTTGAAGCCCCTACTTTATCGATGGTTGGGATATTAAAAGAAGCCCCTTTCTACAAACCTTTCTATAATATATATAAGGGAAGCTCTTCGAGCTTTCTTCGCATGCTTGAGCTTTCCCCTTTCTATTAGTAAGGTTGTCAAAAGGAAGGTAGGTTTCTTACTTAGTGCTTGTGCTAAGGAGCTTCTTTCTCAAAGTAAACTTTCTCGCTTCTTGCTTTAGAAAGATTGCAGGGGCGCGTAAGCGCCCTTCCTTCAGCCGGCTCCGCCCTATCTATTCATCTCTTTTATCAAATGGATCTTTAGGGATCTCTCTCTCTTGTTCATAGATCTTGAAACCAGATCAATAATATCCATTTCTCAATATATCTTTCTGGATCTATCTCCATATCTAAGAAAGAACCAACACTTAAAGGGCGTAACCAACGGAAGGTTCTCACCCCCTGTCCCCGACATAGTTCTCCGACGATGCCCCCTGGGCGAAAGGGGCCACCATTCTCTTTCTTCAATCGTTCCGATCAGGACAAGTGGGTTGGTTTCGTCCTTCTATCTACGCAATTCTCTGTCTTCGTTCGTGATCATGTTGGGCGAAAGGTAGTTAGTTGTAGAGGAGCGGCTGTGAAACGGCGATTCCCCCCTTTCCATTGAAGTAGGGGGGGCCTCCTTCCCCACCATTCCGGCCTATTATTGATAGGGATTTTACCGATGCTGAAGGTAGCTTGCTTACCAAGTCACCCACTTGATAAGCTAGTCGCCAGAAAGAAGCGGCGAGGACGCGAAGCTTCCCTCCCCCTGTAGTCGAAGTACTCGGCGCTACTTTGATTCAAAAGGTAACCGACGGTTCCCGACTTTCTCCGGTTTCCGCAACCGTAATCATTTGTCACTCCATCCATAAACCTTTTTTTCAATAGCGGTACGCTCTAAAAAAAGTCAAGGATAAGCTTGCATTCTAGAAGCGGTAGCTTCCCGCCTCCTTAATTTCTACTGCCTCCTTCGGTGATAAAAATTCCCTTCCCTTTTCTAAAATGCCCGATTGGTCTGCCTCAGCAAATGTACAAAGTGGACCGCTGTTTGGCTGACCCTCTTCTTCCCATTCGGGTTGGGTTGACCCAGAAGTCGAGTAAGAAGGAATGGAACCACTGGAGAGTCGTCCGCAGTTCACACTTGGGCAAAGACGACTGACTTTGTTTGGAAGCGGAACACGAACCGATTTCCGCTATTCCGGGTTCTTATTGAGCGTAGCGAAATCAAGGTTGTTTATTATAAAGTCAGCGAAGTTTCTATGGTGTTCTACCTTTGCGTAGTATCGGTCCACAGTGGAAGGCTCCGTACCGACGCCTCACTACTACTTAATTAATGGCTAAGCTATTTCATAACCTGAGCTTTCCTTAACCAGCTGACCTTACTTCGTAACCTTAACGTACTTTCTTTCTTACTATATCATAGGCCTTCGCCACTTAAAATGGGCGCTTCGCCCTTTCTTTTTTTTATGAGAAAAAAAACGGGGCCTTACTTATTCAGTTCAGGGAGGATGAAAGACAAAGAAAGGGATCAGGGGGCTTATTGATCGGAGAAAGGGAAGGGACTTTTTGGACCTAACTGAGAAGGAGACAGAAAGGGATCACCTGACCTTATCTTGAGTGAGAGAGGCAAGTCGCAAGGCAAAAAGCTTAGTCGTTTTCAAGTCTGAGGGTGCGGGATTTCTATGTCATTCAGTGCCTAAAGTCAGTAAGTCAAAGAGTACGAATACCTGCTCTAGTACTAATACCAGTACCAGCAGCATGGCATTCAGTAAACAAACAACTCTCCCAAAATAGACTAGCAGCGGCAAGATAGTCAGTCTCTTCCCCCTGCTTCATTCATAAGTCAGATCGCTTTCTCCGCTCCGGGACTTTCCCTTAAATCAGTTAACTGGGTATGAGAAGGCCTCCCCTCTAGTCTATAGTAGCCCTTCTTCCTCCAACCCTGAGTTCCAGTGAGACCAGCCGAGCCAAGCGAGTCCAATAACAGCATCGTCAATAGCAGAGGATATCCCTCCAACAGCTTAATTTTAGGATGGCACTTGCACTTGGGTTGGGAGCTTTCCCTTCTCTATGGCTAATTCCTCGCTGGCCGATCGCCTTTCACCTGGTATGAATTCAATTGATTGGGCATTTATCTTGGAGCGATGATTCTTGGCCACTTCCTATTAAGATAAGGTTTCCCATCCGAAGTCTTTGCTGCTGTTAAAGGATTTGTTTCGCTACGCCCCTCTTCCTGAGGCCTTAGCTTCGTGATTAGGAAGCTGATTTGTGAAAATCCTCATATCCCTCCTTTCTTCCGGATGAACGAATCAGACTGAACCACTGTAGAATTTTAAGCTGCTGGCAAGGAGCTACTCTTTCCCTCCACTCCGGGCTGGCAAGCTTATATCTCTCGATAGCTGCATCGGATCTTTCCTGAAAGCTGGGCAAGGTGCGAAGCGAACTCATATCGTCGTATACCCAGGGTGCGTAAGCCTTCTGATCCTACTTTGTCGTTTAGATTATGCCAAAAAGACGGGGAAAATGATCAACTGTCACATTTTTATGCCAGTTTAGGTAGGGCTAAAATGAACTTTAATCCAAAAAGACCGATAAAACGCTCAACTGGCAGGATTGAACTGTCACTAAAGAGGGAAAAGTGATTGCTTCAAATTTTCCCGATAAAATGGCACATTCACATTGAAGATAATCGGCTGGCTGTGGGCTTGAAGGAAGAGAAGAATTCAAGGATAGCTTTGGTAACTATTTTCCCCACAATGCTCCAGCTGGATTGAAAGAATTCCGAAGTAAAACCGTCAGGTCCTTGTGCCTTATTTGCCTTTAGAAAGATTGTCTTCTTAACATCATCAGCCGTCATAAGAGCCACCAGTGCAGATCCTTGCTCATCAGTGATAAAATGGCTTAGCAATGATCTGATCTCTTCAGTGTCACCACCTCAACCATTGCTATCTGCAGTTCCAAGGAAATTCTTGAAATGCTGCAAGAATTCCTTTTTAATCAAAGCAGGTTCCTCAATCTCCTGTAGCAGAGGTGATAGATAGAATTCTGCTCTTAGCAGCTTTGGCTTTGACAACTCTGTGAAAATAGCTAGTGTTTTGATCACCAGCTTCAAGCCTGTTTACTCGGGATTTCTGTTTCATAAACTGCTCCTCAGGCAGGACACTTGCTTTCTTTCTTTTAATGGTTTACCCACAGACCAGAGGGTTAAGGCTCTCACCTTCTTTTCAAATCAAAGAAAGAAGAGCCCGGACCTTTCCCACCTCCCTCAGTTTTTAGTATTAATTTCTTTTATCCTTTTTATTTTAAGCGTACTTAACCTGAACCCTGTCTATGAGTAAAGCAATCTTTGGAATCTTTCCTAATCCGCTTTATCTTTTTCTTATGCCTTGGGAGCCCAGTCTTTAGGAGAAGCAGCTGCTCACTCGTGACTAAGGAATGAATGCCTGGTTATGTCAAACTATCCTCAATCTCTTTCCCCTATCGGAGTTGGAGATAGGTACACGCGTAATAAAAGAAAGATCCATCGATCACGTTAAGTGCACATAGCCCCTCTCGGTTGGTCGCTTTTCGCCCTACCTCTTTCGCTAAGACCCTTGTCCTGTCCCTAGATATAGCACGTTTAGGAACCTATCCTAGAGATTGTGTGCCAAGAGTGGGACATTTCTCTGAATAGTAAAGGCGTAAAGGCTCAACTAGAGATCTTCTTTCGGTTCTTCCTTTTCTAACCTGAGAGACCCGCTACTCCGTTTTTTCCATTCGCTACTTTTTGTAATTGCTGAAATTGGTGGAAATGGATCCTATCTATTTAGCGTGATTCTTCTCTAAAGGAACCCTCGGGCGAAAAAAAGAAGAATTCTTCTTCTATCTTTCTTTGTCTCCTCGGTTCGGTTCCTGGGTGAGTAGAAAGGGGTCGATGAAAGGCCATTCTATCTACGAGTCTATCGGAGAGCCAGTCGGTACGTCGTTACGGATTCATAGCGAAGCCCTTTCTCATTTCAGCCATTGGTGATTGCCCATCTACATCAATAAGAATGAGGCATGACTTCTTTTCCAGTAGCTATGCCTGAACTGAACCTCGTACAAGACTTTCTTTCCGGCCTTACGCTTCCCAGTCTCAGGAAAAGAATAGCTCTTTCGGTCAAAGTCGATAAGGATCAAAGTCCAATAGCTAGGGTGGGATTGTCCTCTGTTCTCAACTCGGGAAGGAAATAAATAAGCATGGATTCACCTATTCCAGAAAAAAATAAATATGCTTTAGGTTTAGCTTTCGAAAAAGACAAGGCCTTACAACAGCTCATTCCCGGAAGAAAAAGAAGAGGATTCTCAGCTGATTCAACAAGGGAAAAAGGCATCCATTCAAACAGCTCCCATTCCTATGTTGACACCAAGAGAAAGAAACCCTGGAGCCTTCCTCTCTATCCATTCCTTTTTCAAAATCATAAGGGAAATGCTTACTAAACCAGCAACAGCGGAGTAAGCTCCCATATCCGTGAAGGACTGCTTTCCAGCAGAGGAAAACTTATCGTTGCTGAGCTTGCCGTTAAAGAGTAAGATGCTGATTATATAGCTGCTCCGATTCCTTCACCGAGAACGAGAAGGAAGTCTTTTATTACGAACAAGTGCTAAAGAAGGGGGGTGGGATCTCTCCTAAAAGAAAGAATTGACCTCGAGCCTGTCCTACTTATTCTTCTTTTCCCGTTCCTGACCCTCGGATCAGTTGGCAAATCGAATCCCACGGGTACTTTACTAAAAAAAGGATCCGACTTTATAAGGCTTCTCGAACCAGACCAGAATCTTTGAAGCTCTATGGGAAGACTTACTCTAGGTACACAGAAAGACCAAGCAAGCTAAGCCAATCTCACGTCGAAACAGGGAAATTATAGCCCTTGAAAGCAGCCCACTTCGGAGTCTCTCACAGGAGAAGGACTGACCTTTTCTCTCATTCCTATCGAGAAGACTAAGTCAGGGCGAGCTCTTACTTAGAGAGAGTTAGTTGGGTAGGGTCACTCTAAGATCAAGAAATCCTGAGTCACGAGAGAGATTCTCCACACGAACGACCCGTCAGGTTATAACTTACATTGGTGAATCGGACCAACACCTATCTTACACCAACAAGGAGTCGCTTTTGTTACGCAGTTCGAAAGCTTAAGCCTTCCTACATATGCGGGCCCACCGGTTTAGTTTAAAGAGTCCTCTATCCGGACTCCCCCTAGACCTCTGTCTGGCCTAGGGAACTTCTCTAAGCTCGAGAGCTCCTGTCTCCTCACAGCGTAAGCGGCTCACCTCTCCCCGGAAACAAAGCAAGCAAACTAACGACGAGAAAGTCTCATGGTACGTCTGCTAGTCCCTTTGATTCCCAATCGTGCACGGCGATAATAAAATAAATTCGTAGGCCGCCTTTTGCCCCGAATTTACATTTACCAAGGAATCACGGTTTGTGGAAAGCTCCTCCAGAACCTTCGCTATTTTAAGGCGTTTTTCCGGGGAATCCGCCGCTTCCCCTTATTTATGCCTTTTGCTGCTCCACTCCACAATGCTCTCTCCAAAACGAAAGTGAAAGAAGCCCGCGTACCCACTCTTCTTTCCCCCCCATTGCTGGGGGCCTCGTCCTCAGGGACTACACCTTTCAAAAGGATAAACTTAGAAAACAAATAGAATCAAAAAGGCCATCATTAATGCGAACAAGGCAATAGCCTCGGTTAGAGCAAAGCCCAGGATTGCATATCCGAATAACTGTTTTGCCAATGATGGATTTCTTGCCACGGAATGAATTAATGAACTGAATACGTTTCCAATACCTACAGCAGCTCCCGCTGAAGCAATTGTAGCAGCTCCGGCACCTATTGATTTTGCACCTTCTAACATCTCGAATGGAGAAAAACTCGTCACGCTCTTTCATTCACGATTTTTTGTTCTCGTCGCTTCAAAACCTCGTTCCTTTTCTCTTGGACATCTCACTTGAAATGCAATCAATGCATTCATTCTTTTTAGTAAAAGAAAGTCTCTCACGGATATCCTATTTGTAGATATGGGTCCGTAATTCTATTATTATATTATAATAGGGTGGTAATAGTTCCTATATTTGCCTATCGAACAACAAGTCTTAATGTATCGTCGACTTGATACTACCAGCTTAGATACATGTACCGGATGAGGCGGAAACCCATACTAAAAATCAGAAAGGAAGACCCATGCATCAATCAAGATCTCTATCTATAATATAACATACCTCAGGTTGGATTCAACCACTTAGGATGATGATCTGCAAAACCAAACCCCATGACTTTATGCTCTGCCAGTCTTCCCCTCTTCTAGCTATTCGCATGCGTCGATAAATAATCTTCGGCAAAATTACCTTCTAAAGTATGCACCAAGGATCCATTAGATTAAACTAAGTGCATGATAGACCGATTCTTATATCCTTTGAATGTGACCACTGGTTAGATTATGATTATGTAAATGGATCCCCATTAAGTCGGGCCTGTGGACAATGTTTTAATGGATCACCCCTGATGCCTGATGGATGGGCAAAAGAAAAACATGAGCCCAATACGGTACCTCATAGGGCAGGCAATCATTGTACTTAGGGTCACTCTCCCATCTGTTATCTTCATTGTATCGATTCAGTCTGGTCGATCAGGAGAGCGAGTGCGAGAGAGATTGAAATAGCTATGCCCAACCTATCCATACGTGCTTGTTGAATCAATTGTATTCCGATAGCGCGGCAACTCGTGTTGTTTATTCCTTTCTTAATCCAGCATCCAGTAGGTCGCTGAATATGGGCATGCCCGAACGCAAAAAAGGCTATCCGAGATACTCTTTGGTTCCCTCCCAAGCAAGGCTAGAATCAAAGGAGGAACTCCCGACTCAAATAGGTGTGATATCGAAGTGGACTCAATTGTCCAATATCTTCTCTTATGCTATTATTTCGTCGAGTACTCAAAACAAGATGAACAAGCGAGAGGAAAGAACCTCACATAAGCAAGCAGTTCGGTCTACTCGCTTTTTGCTTGGGCTTTGCGAATGGAACTTGCATTCTCGAAAAACAGGGCTCGTTCACTTGGCTTCTCACTTCGGAATGCTAGAGGAATGGTTGACCTAACGCATGAACCAACTATCCGAGAT